TATTATAGAATATAGAAAAAAATATTAATAGAAAAATATTTAGTAATTTTTTATTTTATCAGATTTTCCCATATTTTTCATACATCTTATCTACTCCTTTAATTTATCTTTTTTTGAACAAACAATAACAATAGATGTCTTTCACATCCAGCTATACCAACGAATAATTTCTTAATTTTTATTTAAATGGCAGTTCCAAAAAAACGTACTTCTGCATCAAAAAAGCGTATTCGTAAAAATTTTTGGAAAAGGAGGGGATATTGGACAGCGGTAAAAGCGTTTTCTTTAGGTAAATCCCTGTCTACCGGAAATTCAAAAAGTTTTTTGAGCGACAAACAAATAAAATAAGTAAAAAAAATATTAAAACATAACATGCTGGAATAAGCTAATATAGGCCTGACTCACTTTTGGAGTAATTTCAGATCAAAAATCCAATTCTCGAATTCCATTTCCTATTGAGTTACTCCATAGGAAATGGAATTCGTTCTACTATATAGAATAGAACTTAGAATAAGAATTTTTCGATATTAACTTTCCGCATTAAAAATTAAGAAACTTTCGTCTTGTTGATAAAAAAAAACAAGATACTCAATTTTCGTTTTAGTATATTTACTAAATTTACAAGGCGAGGAGTATTATTTTCCCCATCAACCTATTTTTTTTGGGATAGGCTCTAAATTTTATTTTTTGTACAACTTTCTTTCTTTTCTAACCTCGTACCTCGTATATATCAACATCAATCCACGCAAAAAGACTTAGTTAAGATGTTTTCTGAATAAATATGTGGAAATTTTGAATCATTCAAAATAGGTTCTTTTTTCAATGATTTTTGTTTCCCTTTTTGAAATCAAAAAAATCAAAAACGATTCATAAAAAAAAATATATATACACAATAAAACTACGACCCTAGCTTCAAATCCAAATAATGAACCTTCAAATACCTAAGTTGAACGAATTTTTATTTTTGATTCATGAATTTGACTCTTTCCTAAAAAAATATGAAACTCAATTTCATTCTTAAATAAATCTAGACGGTTGCTTATTCATAGGCTATTATGAATTCAAGACAAGCCGCTATGGTGAAATTGGTAGACACGCTGCTCTTAGGAAGCAGTGCGAAAGCATCTCGGTTCGAGTCCGAGTGGCGGCATGCGATTTACTAAAAAAAGTAAACGGATCCTATATTCTATAAATGAATAATGAATTCAATTTCCGATTCAATTTAAATTTTCTTAGGGCTTCCTTTTTTATTTTTATGATATTTTCAACCTTAGAGCATATACTAATTCATATTTCTTTTTCGATCATTTTAATTATAATTCAAATGAATTTGATAACTTTTTTAGTCGATGAACTCATAAAACTATATGATTCATCCGAAAGAGGTATGATAATGACTTTTTTCTGTATAACAGGATTATTAATTATTCGTTGGATTTCTTCGGGCCATTTTCCACTAAGTAGTTTATATGAATCGTTAATCTTTCTTTCATGGAGTTTTTCCCTTATTCATATAGTTCCACATTTCACAAAAAATAAAAATTTTCTAAGCACAATAATAGGCCCAAGTACTATTTTTACACAGGGGTTTGCTACTTCAGGTCTTTTAACTGAAATACGTGAATCCACAATAATAGTACCCGCGCTTCAATCCGAGTGGCTAATAATGCACGTAAGTATAATGATATTAAGTTATGCAGCCCTTTTATGTGGATCATTATTATCAGTATCTCTTCTAGTCATTACAGTTAAAAAAAAAAGTTTTACTTTATGAGTATGAGTAATAATTTTTTATTTTTAAATGAGTCATTTTTCTTTGGGGAGATCGAATATATGAATATACAGAGTAATATTTTTGAAAAGAGTTCGTTTTTTTCTGCAAGTAATTATTACAGATCGCAATTGATCCAACAATTGGATTATTGGAGTTATCGGGTTATTCGTCTAGGGTTTATCTTTTTAACCATAGGAACCCTTTCAGGCGCAGTATGGGCTAACGAAGCGTGGGGATCCTATTGGAGTTGGGACCCAAAAGAGACTTGGGCTTTTATTACTTGGATCGTATTCGCGATTTATTTACATATTCGCACAAATATAAAGTGGAAGGGTACAAAATCAGCAATTGTGGCCTCTGTTGGATTTCTTATAATTTGGATCTGCTATTTTGGAGTCAATCTATTAGGAATAGGACTCCATAGTTATGGTTCATTTAGATTGAATTGAATTCAAAAAGGATTCGAAATAGAAAGGTGTATACCATATCATATATTAGAGAAAAACCTTGTGTGAACTGATGAGAACCCGGCGAATCACTACAGTATTGTAGTGATTCGCCGGGTTCTCATCACATTATTCATTTTTTTTGTTCCTTAACATAAGAAAAAACTATTTCTAAAAAAAAATTAGATAGAATAACTTCAACCTTTTCAGCTGATAGTGAAAGAAAGAACTCTTGGTGTCCAGAATCAGAAAAGTAAGAGTTTGAAAGATTCAATATTTTGTATCCATAGAAAATCTGAAGAAGATCTGACGTAACTATAGATAATAAATAGGAGTTAATACCATAACAAAACTACTCATATCCGGTAGTGCAGGGGAGGGCATCCAAAAGCTACTGAACATCGTGAATATATTTTGCATTAGAATAGCTATACCCCCATTTCGTCAAGATAAACAAGACGTATTCTATCATAAGTTGTTCCGACCAAGAAAAAAGCGCAGCGCCAATAAATCCATGAAATATTTATTTGTTTTGTAATGTAAAAGGGATCCGTTGAGCACCAGATCAGTCATAGAATCTATTCCTATAAATTAGGAAAGCCATATCCTATAAATTAGGAAAGCCATATGAGATATCGAGGAATAGGCGATTCTTTTTTTTTAATTCTGCTAGCCGAGAGATGTTGAAGCTGCATAGATTATTTGGATTGCACCTATGATTATCAACCAGGGAGAAAATCGAGAGTGTGCGTGGAGGAATCATTCCATATTGATTCGACATAATTCATACACTCCCATTTTAAATAAGATTCCGGCTAAAAGCATACAAGTACTAGAATGCGCTTTTGCATGGGTATCTGGTAACCATATGTAGGGTTATTATTGACAATTTGACAGCAAAAGCAATAAAAAAGCCAATATATATATAATATTAATATTATATATATTATATACAAGGCCGTGGGCTAGAACCGAGTGGCTAATATTTCAAAATTTCATGTTGGTTCAGTAGAACCATATAAACCAATAGTAAGAACTCCCATTAACAGAAAAACAGAACCCCTGCCGTATACAAAATTTATATTTATTTTGTACCCGAGTACAGACGTTTTTTTCCTCCCCCACACGGATACAAATAGATAAACGGGAATTAATTCTAACTCCCACATGAGGAAAAAAGAAAAGGTTCCAAGACAAAATAATCCTATTTGCCCACTGTACATTGCTAACACCAGGAAATGAAATAATCGAGAATCGCGAGTAACTGGTCAAGCCGCTAAAGTAGCTAAAGTAGGGATAAATCCCGTCAGTTCAATAAAGTAAAATAAGTCCTATCGAGAGTCCGTCTATTCCTAATCTCCAATGAAACTAAAAAAAACGGATCCATTTTAAATCTTCCACTAGTTGGATTAAGGAATCATCTAATTGGAAATTATAGCAGAATGCATAAGTCGTTAGAAGCAGTTCTAAGATACAAACAGTATACCAACGAAGGAACCCCAAAATATTGGGAAAACTGCAATTAGTGTTAAACAAGGAAATTGGTTCGTGGTAAAGACAAGATATACTTGGGCCAGAAAAATCCGTGCCCAAAATATTTGAATTTGAGCACAGGTTTTGTCGATAAAAAAATGGATTATGGATTCAAGTAAAATTTTAGCGAACGTATCAATAAGCTAGACCCATACTGCGAGTTGTTTCATGCCATAAATAAACTCGAACACTCAAGAAATCAGTTGGACAAGCAGATTCACATCTCTTACAACCAACACAGTCCTCGGTCCTTGGAGCAGAAGCAATTTGTTTAGCTTTACATCCGCCCCAAGGTATCATTTCTAATACATCGGTGGGGCACGCTCGGACACATTGAGTACATCCTATACATGTATCATAAATCTTTACTGAATGTGACATTGGATCTATACATTTTTGAAGATCATAAGTTTTCAGTCTAGTAAATTCATTTATAAATGAAAAATGAATCTTATATTTTTATTTAGATACCAAACGAATCAATGAGTAATCAAAATGAATCTACTTCCTAATTGGTTTATGAGTGAGGGCCAAAATACTTTGATTTCTTATAGTTATTTTTGCAACCACGATCATACCTTACCCTGTATCAAACCTGCCAATTTTCATTTTTTATAAATATTAAAATTTCCCTTTATATAAATATAATAGAATTCATAACTATTTATTCAATTTATTCAACAAATTTGATTGGTTAATACGAGTTGATTTTATGTTACAATAAATTGATGAAACAATAGCCAGCAGAATTGCAGCCTCGGCGGCTGCAATAGCTATAACAAAAATTGATAAAATATCCCCTCTTACTTAATTAACGATTATCAAAAATATCGGAAAATGTTACAAAATGGATATAATATAAGTTCAAGACACATAAGGGCTTTAACCATATTTCGCTTTGTGATCAATCCCTAGCTACCAACTAGAAAATAAATAAGTACTCAAAACAAGTAAATCTTCGAGTATCATTAAACAACTCTTTATCAAGCTTGAGTGATTTCAATCTGAACAATAATTTCAATAATTCGATGCTAACAAAGATCGAACAAAACGAGAATAAATTAGTAATAGATTGATAGAAAAAGAAATCTTTTCTATAATTTAGACAATAATTAAAATTAGTTGAATTACTCCTTTGAAAGGTTGCTTATTGACGAGCTAGAGCAATTACACCTATTAATATTAAAATAAAAGCAACGAAAAGAATTATTGAAATAAACTCAAATGGTATTACGCCCCAAATGAAATGAACGGATTTTGATCTCGCGAATATCCAACTTAGTAATTAATTCTTTATAGCGCTCTCTATTTGTTTTTGATAAATAGGTCAGTAGTCGTTGACGTTTTCCCAAAATTTTTCGCAAACCTCTTTGAGATGAAGAGTCTTTTTTGTGCAATTCCAGATGTGAAGTCAGTTTCCTTATCTTGTTGGTGAAACTGAATACTTGAAATTCAACAGACCCTTTGTTCTCTTCGTTTTCTTTTTTAGAAATAACCGAAATGAATGAATTTTTTACCATACAAAAAATCCCCCTTCCCTTAATTTACAGATATCTATTTTACCGATCAGTAATAATAATGTCATTAATTTGAATTGTCGTATATACAATCATATAATCCGAAGTTTTTTATGAACTCCTAATTTTTCTGAATTCAAATCCATTAATTCCATTTTTAATTGGCTTTAACTTTAGATAGGGATAGAAAAGGATTAGTCCATTTTTCCATCAAAGAATTTGAATTTAGACCTCAAATCGAGAAAGTTCTAAGGTTTGGTTAATTCATTTTGAGATTTAATTGAAACATTAATGAAATGTGAAACAAGACGTGTGATCCGTATATTTGTTTACTTTCATATAATATACTTCCTATACCTTATTATATAGATAAGGTATCTAGAGTATATAATATATAGCAAAAATGTATTATCCACAAATTTTCAATCGTGGATACAGATGTATCCTTAATATACTGAAACGACTGGCATTATTCGTATCAAACCAATAACGATTCATACAAGCTAAATCTTCTAATCGATAATTAGGCCAAAGAAAAAGTTTTAGTTTCATAAATGTATTTATGTCTCTATCAAGGTGCTTATTGTCAAGTGAAACTTGGGTGCTGTTTTTTATGTTCTTTTCATTCGAAAATACTAGATTTCTATCTATACCATTTCTATAGGTTGAATTGAAACAAATTAAAATTCTCAATTTTCTACGATGTCTAAACGATAAAATAGTTTCGGGAACAAGCAAATGAAAACGATTTTGATCTCTATTTTCGGTTATTTTTTGGTGTGTTGAAATAGCTTTACCAAAATTATTTTTAGAAATAGGTCCTTGGTATTTTTGATTAGTTTGGTGTTTACTTTTATGAATTAACGAAATACCTATGGTTTTATACATAAGAAATTGTCCGTCTTTTTTTTCAGATAGACGAATAGGTTCTAGACTTAGTACTCCCCTTTTCATCAAGTCTCTAAGACTTAAATTCTTCTGAATCCGCATTATATCCAAACTCATTTCTCTCTTGTGAATCGAGTATATAGTCATTTTTCTTGGATCTATGAGTCTAAGCAGGAGACAATATACCTTGATATTATTGATCATTCTTTGAGTTAGAGTATCGCCCCATTTCAATTGAAAAACCAAATAACGTTTCAGGAAGAAATATAGTGCTGCTTTTGTCTTGTTTTTGTATTGTTTTTTCTTTTTCCCTTTTTTCAGCTCTGACTTTACATAATTTTCTTGAATCTCTTTGTGTTCTGAGAGAATAGATCCAAGATCTCCTCGACTTATGGGTTCTTTTTCTTTTGCATTGATCTTTTTATTTTCACTACTATTTGCATTTGCATTTCTACTCAAATTGAAAAGAAGTAATTTACTTGGTATAAACCAAGGTTTCTTTTTATATACATTATAAAGTAATACAAATTCTGAAAAGAACCAAGATTCCAGATTTGATATGGGATGCTTTAAAATTTTTGGATTCATTCCCATCCAATCAAAAAACCCTAGATAAGAAAGATTTTTTTTAGTAATTATTTGAGAATTATTAGTAAGAATTTGAGTATTTTGATTCCTGTTGGTATCAATCGTGATACAGGCCCCACTATCCACTTTTTCTTTACGATAAACTTTGATAATTTTCCAATCCAAATATTTTAGATACGCCAGTTTTTCTATATATAGAGTAGCTAGATAATTATCTAGATAATTATTAATAGGGATGTTTCGCAGTCTATTTAAAAGAGTCTTTTCAGACGTGTAAGAGATATTTTTGTTCTTATTTTCTTCAAACGAAGATCTATAAAAAAAGTATTCCGTTTTATTTTCATAATTAAGAAATTTAGATACTAAAAGATTATACCTACAGTTTTTTTGAAAATTATCTGTTTGATTATATAATGAATATACTTCAAATTGATTTTGTTTTTTGGAATCAATTAATCGGTCTTTTTCATGCCGTTTGCTTAAAATGTCCTTTTTAGGGATATGACGCTGATGAATCGTATTTCGCCATTTTTTTGGTATTAATCTAGACCATTTTATCTGAGATAAATTGTATTGATAATGTCTTCTTAACCAGTTTTTCCATTGATTCAGTTCATAATTCGAAAGTTTCTTACCCCCCAATTTCGAATGAACCACTCCTCGCGTTTCAAAAGAATCTTTTCTTTCTGGTTTAAGAAAAAAGGGGATTTCTTGAGAGTGAGGAACAGATCTGAATTTATAAGAATTACTAACGTGGATTTGTGAGAATTTTAATTTGTAAAAGACGTATGCTTGTGATACGTAGGATAAGTCATAAAAACTATGGGAATTGGTTCTACGATTACTAATATTATCAAGTGACTTTGAAATAAACCAAATTGAATTTTTCGTTTTTTTATTAATTATTTCTTGTTTTCTTGAATTATTGTAAATGGATTTATCAAGAATGGATTTATCAAGAATTATTTTGATTAATCCAAGAACAAGTTCTGTATTTTTTTTCAGAATATTAATACTAGATACAAAAATATCTGTGTATATTCTTTCAATAAAAAATTGAAAAAAAAAAAGTAATTTACAAATTATTCTAGCATTTCTTCTTTGGAAGATTTCCCATTTTTCAAATCTGTTAGCATTATAATTTGTTTTGTTGGGACTAATAAGATTATTTATTCTTGGAATTACTTTTTTTTTATCTTTTGAAATTCTTTCGATTTGATTTAGAATGGTACTTATTCGATCAGCCAGATCCTTCATTTTTTTTTCCTTAAATGAAAAATTTGGCCAACTCGGAGATGCAACTTCACTCAATGATTCGTAAATGATCTGATTGTTTATTAGGGAATCTTTTTTTTCTTTAAATTCTCTCGATTCATAGATTTCACCCCGAAATAATTGAATTGGGTTTATTTTTGAAAGTTCTTTTGCTTTTTTTTTGATCAAAACAACACTTTTAATAACCCATTTTTTTGCTTCTTTTAGAAGTTTTCCAAGTAATTTTGTTTTTCCTTTGAAAACTATTAGAATGCGAAAATACTTCTTTTTTAATTTTCCAATTTTTTTTTTCAATTCCGTAAAAATGGGTTTAAAAAAGGAAAGTCGTTTTTGGGGTGAACCAAAAGGAATTTTGGCTTCCATTCCCCAAACTGTTAAAAAACAAAAATCCTTTTTGTTTTTCATTAGATCTTTTTGAGAGGATACCAGTTTCAATTTGTTCCAAGGTTTCAAAGATAAAGGAAATAATATTTTTATCTGAATACCGTCTGTCAACCAGTTTATAGGAAATTCTGTTTCGGATAATGGAACACCGTTATAAGTACATTTAATATGTATTTCTCTATCCCATGCCTGAAAATCCTCAGACCATTCAGGAAGTTGAAATAGGAGTATACGTCCAATATTTTTCGTAATTATGAATGAAGGTAATAGAATATATTTTCTCAAAATAGAGTGAGTTAGTAACATGCAACCTCTTATTATTTGTGCAAGTCGAATTCTATCCCAGGTTTCTGCTATCGCGATTCGTGTGTCTGCCATTTTTGTGTTCTTTTCTTCTTTGGCGTCTTTTTTTGTTTGCTCCTCTGTATACTTTAAAATTTTTAATGTTTCCTCCTTACCCAACCTATTTCTAAAAATCGGTTTAATTAATTTGGAGATATCAAAAGAAAAAAAAGGTTTTTTTTTTCTTCTGTCCAAAAAAAGAGGGGCGTGCGCATTTGCTTGAAACAATTCTAAAATTACTATTTTTCGCCTTTGAGATCGCATAGAACCCGTGATTAGATCTCGACGAAAGTCTGATTGTTGTGAATAGCGTATTAAGGACACCTCGTTCTCGTCTGTGGCTGTTTGATCGAACGTATTAGTATCTGTAGTAAGATCAGCATCCTCATCCTCGTTGTTATCAGTAAAAATTACTACATCTATCCCTTTTCTTGAACGAATTTCATAATCGACAGGTGCGTCTTCCTGATATTCTCCCGATTGTTGTTCTAACTCGGTTATTAATTTATATGACCAGCGGAGGACTTTTTTACTGATTTCTTGTATTCTAGTCGATTTTCTGATAATTTTTTGATCATTATCATCAGTTATGATTTGCGTTAATAGATATTTTAAATATTGTGTTCCTTCTGAAAATAAAGAAAGAACCTTCCCATTTAGATCGCTGGATCCCGATTCTCGAACAAGTCTACTGATGAAAGTTAAGAAATCAACAATTTCTATTGATAATGCTTTTTTATCAAATCTATTTATTTTCTGTTCAAATTCTTGGCAATTAGTATCCCAAAGAAGGATACTATGAATTCGATTTATTCCCAATTTCTCTATGAAATTTTTCATCAAAGTTTTTTGAAAGATTTCGGGTGAAAAGTTTTTGTAGATTGTTTTCCGATATGATCGGTTCAGGAAAGAATCATGTCTTTTTGATAAGTATTCTTTTGTATAATCGTCATTACATAAACATAATTGAGTCTTTGTTTCAAGTAGATTCAAAGAAAAAAACTCTTTGTCTAGAGCTTCAATTCGATTTATAAACTCGTTGTTGACACTTTTATTTTTTTTCTTATTGGTATAAACCCAAAGGTTGGAGAGTTTATTAGGTGAAGATTTTTCACATGTAGATGAGGATATTCTTTTTTTTATCATTTCCAAAAAAATGGATAAACTGGGAAGAGATGTAAAACAGATACTTTCTTTTCCATCACTTTGGCATATGTCAAAAAAATATTGTGACATTTCATTTCTGACCATTT